AAACCTAACGAAAATAAAATAACATTCGGACAACTTTCTTCCCTTTCGGCGAGGCGAAGTAAATAAAAAAAAAGACAATTATGGCTTTGGTCCAAACTTTCTCCCATTTATATATCATAGCCGAAGGGACCTTTTTTTTCTTTGCTTATTCTTTTCAGTATTTCAGTATTTTTACTATATTTGTAGTATTTTACGCGTCACAGCAATTCAGAATAAAGAATCCATATCTTTCTATATCAAAGAAAGGTCTAACTAAGGTATCTATTTGTTTTTAGTCAAATCAGTCAGTCAAGTAAGTGAAGGTTCGGAAAGAGAGGGATTCGAACCCTCGGTAAACAAAAGCCTACATAGCAGTTCCAATGCTACGCCTTGAACCACTCGGCCATCTCTCCTACATAATGATTATGACCCAAAAACCGAGTGAATAGCGAGTCATTCATATTAAATTATATATGATTCGATAGGTATGACCTATGTATTTTAATTATAAATAATAGCTATCAAAACTATCAAAATAGAAAATTTATCATCAAAGAAATATCTTTCCTTCGAGGTTCGGAGATATGTTTTCTTACTACGAAAAATTGTTAAAAAAATGGGATTCATGTTTGCAAAAACGATGTTTCCTTTTTTTTTTTTTTTCTGATATTTGTCAACGTATAAAATAAAATTAACGGATTAAATCAAAGAAATAGAACGAATGAATTGATTCATGGGTCTAGTTTTTTTAGACTATGGTTAACGGAGACCTTTCAATTATATATACTATATATAAATATAGAAATCATATATACTGTGATTTCATACCATAAAAATTATCAAATTCCTTTCCATTCCTGTTTTAGAATTCTCAACAACAAAGCCCTTACCCCTCTATTACTATTAGTAATTTAGAAAACATTTTTCTATTTGATTGTATACCTGCTATGTACACAGGACAAAATAGGCAGTTATTCTATTTTCATCTATCGAATGATTATTCGATCTTTTTTCTTCTTTGTAGCAGAATTCCATCCAAATTGATCAAGTTTTTCGAATCTGCAACTTCAATGAAATCATAATATTTCTCTTCCTTGATACTCTATTAGTATGAAATGGAATCGGGTTCAAATAGTTCTTATTTTTCCATAAAATAAAAGGGCAGAATTGGAATAGAAAGTCCATCTTTTTTTTTTAGAAATTCTATCTGTTTTTATGTTATTTCGTACTGTACAATTCTTTTCTTTGTGGGATCATTTTTCTACGAGAGATAATGAGAAGAATTATAGAATGGATTTCTACCTATGTCTAGATCGCGGATAAATGGAAATTTTATTGATAAGACCTTTTCAATTGTAGCCGATATCTTATTACGAATAATTCCGACAACTTCAGGAGAAAAAGAGGCATTTACCTATTACAGAGATGGTGTGATTTGATTTTTTTTATTTATTTTATATTTATTTGTTTCTCTTAGTGTGAGGAGAAAGAAACGCAATTCGAGAAAATTTTGTAAAGAAATCTACGTCTGTTGAAGGTGCAGTTTGTAAATAGAACAATTCCTTCTGTCGTCTATCCTCGATTAATGCAACCTCAGATACTATGTTTCAATTGCGGATTCTAGTATTGAGCGCAAGGTTACACCTAGAGGTTCTGTATTACAGGTTAATCCTACTCCACTAGTACCGATAGGTAGCATATAGAAAGAAGCACTACACCTAGGAATCAACAACACAAAAACTTTGTTATAAATTACCCTTTTCCTTATCGGGTTCGGGACTAAAATAAAAGAATGGTTGGGACAGCGAACATCCATCTCGTTCGTACTTTGGATACCCGTAGAACCATCGAAGGCTGTTGAAGTGACTAATTCCTGGAAATTTGGAGGCGTTGAAAACAAAAAAATGGCAGGAGTTATCATTTCTATTTAGGCCGAACACCTTTAATGTTAAAAAAAGATCTCTTGCAGTAAGGTTGGCTAGAGATTTCTTGTAAAAACACTAGCCCTAATCAGTTCATAATGAGAAGATTGGGATTTGTTTGATTTAGATTCCATATATAATTCTCATTATGCACATAAGGGAGGAGCCGTATGAGATAAAAATCTCACGTACGGTTCTGAAACGGAGATTCTTTAAAATTGAATAACGACCGTAACGGATGTCAGCTCAATCCGAAGGAAATTATGCGGAAGCTTTACAGAATTATTATGAAGCTATGCGACTAGAGATTGATCCCTATGATCGAAGTTATATACTCTATAATATAGGTCTTATCCACACAAGTAATGGAGAACATACGAAAGCTTTGGAATATTATTTTCGAGCACTAGAACGAAACCCATTCTTACCACAAGCTTTTAATAATATGGCCGTGATCTGTCATTACGTGCGACTATCTCCACTATAGAAAAAAAAAGAAAGAAAAATCCAATTTTCTAGTAAATACTAGAAAAAAAAAGGCTTTCTACATATGCATCGTCTAAAACAACGATTTTTAGCAGCTGTAGCAAAAAAATAAA